AATGCGTTTAGATAACATCCTTTTTCGATTGGGTATGGCTTCAACTATTCCTCAAGCCCGCCAATTAGTTAATCATAGACATATTTTAGTTAATGGTCGTATAGTAGATATACCAAGTTATCGTTGCAAACCCCGAGATATTATTACAGCAAGGGATGACCAAAAATCGAGAGCTCTGATTCAAAATTATCTTGATTCATCCCACCATGAAGAATTGCCAAAGCATTTGACTCTTCACGCATTCCAATATAAAGGATTAGTCAATCAAATAATAGATAGTAAATGGGTCGGTTTGAAAATAAATGAATTACTTGTCGTAGAATATTATTCTCGTCAGACTTAAACCTAACTAAAATAACAAACCAAGGGTTCGTACAATTTTTCCCTTTCACTTAAGTTAAGTAAAGGGACACAAGGTAAGGAATTGGATCCGGAGATTTGTATTTTTCTCCCATTCATGTATCATAGATCAGTAGGCAGATCTTTATTCCCTGCCCGTTCTTTCTTTCCTTCCGTATCACAGAAATTAGGAATTCAGAATCTATCTCAAAGAAAGGTCTGAAGCATTGGTGAATTGGGTGAAGATACGGAAAGAGAGGGATTCGAACCCTCGGTAAACAAAAGCCTACATAGCAGTTCCAATGCTACGCCTTGAACCACTCGGCCATCTCTCCTACATAATGATTATGACCGAGAATCCGAGCGAATTGCGAGTTGTTCATATTCGATTGTTAGATGGGTACAGACACTCGAATCCATTCTAGCTATAAAAATGGAAAACTTTTCATCAAAGAAAGAATTTTTTCTTCGAGCCAGGGAGCTGGGAGAAAAAGATAATATAATTTTTTTTTTTGAAAAACGGTTAAAAACAATAACAATAAAGATATATCTTGTTTGCCAAGACGGAGACGGCGCTCCTACCTTTTTCTGATATTTTTACCGGATTCAATCAATGAATTGGAACGAATCAACTGATCGGTCTATTTTGTTAGACTATGGTGAATGGATACCTTTAGATCATAATTATCTTTTTATTCGAATTCAATTTCCATAAGAATTTGAAAATTTCTTTCCAATTTTAGGTCGCTTAACAACAACCCCTTAACCCGTAAATCTATTCCAAATTCATAAATCATCCTTTTCGATTTGATTGTATAGTGTATAAGCGTCTACCCGCTATGCACAAAACACAAAATGGAGGGTTATTCTATTTTCATTATAGAAGGATTATTGAAGAATTATTCGATTTTTTTCTTCTTTGGATCTTAATTTCAGAAAAACTTCTCGAATTCTCCTAATCCGCAAGATAAATTCTTTGATTCTTCTACTTTGATCAAATCGGAATAGTTCCTTTCATTCTTATACTACTACATTTATACTACTACATTTGGATGAAATCGAATCGGATTCGAATATTTCTTATTTTTTATTTTTTATCGACCCCTTTCAAAAAGAAAAAATTGGATATGAGTCTGCTTTTATGTTATTTCGTACTGTAAAATTCCTTTACTTGTGGGATCGTTTTCTCACGAGAGTTAATGAAAAGAATTATAGAATGGATTTCTACCTATGCCCAGATCGCGGATAAATGAAAATTTTATTGATAAGACCTTTTCAATTGTGGCCAATATCTTATTACGAATAATTCCGACAACTTCAGGAGAAAAAGAGGCATTTACCTATTATAGAGATGGTGTGATTTGATTATTTTTTTATTTACCGCTTCGGTCTTAGGAGAAAGACGGAAGATTCGGGATAGAAAAGAACGAAAAAGATTATTGAAAAAATCTACGCTTGTTGAAGGTGAAGTTTCTAGATAAAACAATTCCTTCTGTCGTGTATCCCCGATTAATGCAGCCTCAGATGCTTCAATTGTCGATTCGAGTATTGAGCGAAAGGTTACACCTATGGGTTCTATATTACAGGCCAACCCTACCATACTAGACTAGTACCAATAGGCCGCATAGGGGAAGAGGCGCTACGCCTAGGAATCAACAACACGAAAACTTTGTTTAAAATTACCGCTTCGCTTTTCCTTATCGGGATCGGGACTAAAAAGAATGGTTGGGATAACAAACATCCATCTCGTTGGTACTTTGGATACCCTTAGAACCATAGAAGACTGTTGAAGTGATTAATTCCTGGAAATTAAAGGGCGTTGAGAACAAAGAAACTGTTGGAGTTTACATTTTTATCTAGTACCAGTATCAACACGCGTGATGTTAAGAAAATATCTTTTGCAGAAAGGTTGGCTAGAGATTTCTTGTAAAAACGTTAGCCCCACTGAATTCATAATGAGAATATTTCAATCTTTTTTGATTCCATGTATTATTTTCATTATGCACATAGGGGAGGAGCCGTATGAGATGAAAATCTCATGTACGTTTCTGGAACGGAGAATTCTTTGAATCGAATGACGACCGTAACGGATGTCAGCTCAATCGGAAGGAAATTATGCGGAAGCTTTACAGAATTATTATGAAGCTATGCGACTAGAAAT